GAGTTCAACTCCCGCTCTCAACCCATGAACAATACGAGTCCGAAGCTTCTTTCGTAACTCCCGGAATTTCTTCGTAGTGGCTCCGTTCCATGCCTCATTTCATAGGTAAGCCCAAAGTGGCTCTATTTCATTCTATTTCACTTCCTAGCACTTCCTATCATTTAATATCCATCCCTTTGGTCTTATTGACATAAGAGATGTCATTTATAGTCTATCTCTTTCTATATATGGAAAGTCAAGAAATTCTCATCGAAACATCGAGAAATTGTGCATATAGAAAACTCTAAAGAAAGAAAAAAAGGAGACCCATGCCATGATTTTCAAATCTTTTCTACTTAGTAGTCTAAGTTTCTCGATGAGGATAATTAATTCGGTCGTTGTGGTCGGACTCTATTATGGATTTCTGACCACATTCTCCATGGGTCCCTCTTAGATCTTCTTTCTCCAATCTTGGATTAGGGAAGAAGGAGATATTCGCGACTGCTGGTGGTTTCATTATGGGGCAGCTCATGATCTTCATATCGATCTATTATCCACCTCTGCATCTATTCTTTATTAGCTAAACGGGTGGAAGATCCATCCAATTTGGTTATATCATGGACTCGAAAAACGGATCTGAATGTGACTGAAATGCACGATCTTCACAGGTATCACTTTTCACGATACCCAAAAGGTGGAATAGCGATTTTCGAACCATTTCCTATAAGAGAAAGGTTTCCATTACTTTGAGAAATGGATTCTATATCAAACTATAGCTATTGCATTAAAGAAGAAAAGAAACTAATAGAAGTCAAAGACGCGGAATGGTAGTGAATAGAGAGAAAGATTCTTCTGGTTTTCTTGTTCCTGAAAATATTCTATCTATCTCCTAGACGCCGTAGAGAATTGAGAATTTGCATGTCTTTCAATTCTCGTACTCGTAATTGGAAAGTTACGGAAGGAGATCCATCATTTTGCAATGAAAACTACGTAAAAAACTCTGGACAATTTCGAAATCAGGCCAAGCGTCTTAATACATATGCAAAAAAATTCATTATTGGCCCACCATTGATTAGAAGATTTAACTTGTATGAATCGCTATTGGTTTGATACGAATAATGGCAGTTGTTTCAGTATGTTAAGGATACAGATGTATCCACAATTCATTTAGAGTTACTTAATAGCCTATTTCTTATACCATATCTCTATTCCGTGAAATTCTCGAGCCGAAAGATGGATGCATATGCTGTGTTTCATTTTGCTAAATGATATCGATTAAATGGTGTATCAATTCCATAAATTGGATATAGCAATAAATAAATCAGCAAAATTCTTTTATTTTAGATAGAAGAAATGTTTCTTCTATCTAAAATAAAAGAATGTACCCTTCTATCCAAATCCAATTTGCATCGATAAAATAAATCCAAATTCCAGTAGTAGATGAATAATTGCAAATTTGTGTGTGTACGAGATTAGAATAACTTCAAAATAACTGACATAATTTTTTATTTTTCCTGATCAGAAAAATACATGAAAAAGAAAGGAGGTAGAAAAATTTTGGGATTTATGGTTAAAGAAGAAAAAGAAGAAAACTGGGGTTCTGTTGAATTTCAAGTATTCAGTTTCACCAATAAGATACGGAGACTTGCTTCACATTTGGAATTACACAAAAAAGATTTTTCATCGGAAAGAGGTCTCCGAAGACTTTTGGGAAAACGTCAACGTTTGCTGGCTTATTTGGCAAAGAAAAATAGAGTACGTTATAAGAAATTAATCAGTCAGTTGGATATTCGGGAGCGGTAATTTCATCGTTCGAATTTTTTGTCTTATTTTATTAGTAGTCTTCTAGTAGTCTTAGGTTTTGCATTTTGATGAGCCTCGTTTTGAGGAATTCATGGAATAATCCATTTTCATGGAATAATGAATTAAGGAAGAAAGGATATGAGTCTACCGCTTACAAGAAAAGATCTCATGATAGTCAATATGGGCCCTCACCACCCATCAATGCATGGTGTTCTTCGACTGATCGTTACTCTCGATGGTGAAGATGTTATTGATTGTGAACCCATATTAGGCTATTTACACAGAGGAATGGAAAAAATCGCGGAAAACCGAACTATTATACAATACTTACCTTATGTAACACGTTGGGATTATTTAGCTACTATGTTTACAGAAGCAATAACGGTAAATGCACCAGAATTCTTGGAGAATATTAAAATACCCCAAAGAGCCAGTTATATTAGAGTAATTATGTTAGAATTGAGCCGTATAGCTTCTCACTTGTTATGGCTCGGACCTTTTATGGCGGATCTCGGCGCACAGACTCCCTTTTTTTATATTTTTAGAGAGAGGGAATTAATATATGATCTATTTGAAGCTGCTACAGGTATGCGAATGATGCATAATTACTTTCGCATCGGAGGAGTAGCTGCTGATCTACCTTATGGATGGATCGATAAATGTTTAGATTTCTGTGATTATTTTTTAAGAGGAGTTGTTGAATATCAACAACTTATTACACAGAATCCCATTTTTTTAGAACGGGTTGAAGGAGTCGGTTTTATTAGCGGAGAAGAAGCTGTAAATTGGGGCTTATCAGGCCCGATGTTACGAGCTTCTGGAATACAATGGGATCTTCGTAAAATTGATCCTTATGAATCTTACAATCAATTCGATTGGAAAGTCCAATGGCAAAAAGAGGGAGATTCATTAGCTCGCTATTTAGTACGAATCGGTGAAATGAGGGAATCAATCAAAATTATTCAACAGGCTGTAGAGAAAATTCCTGGGGGCCCTTATGAGAATTTAGAAGTCCGACGCTTTAAGAAAGAAAATAATTCCGAATGGAAGAATTTTGAATATCGATTTATTGGTAAAAAACCTTCGCCCAATTTTGAATTGTCAAAGCAAGAGCTTTATGTAAGAGTGGAAGCTCCAAAAGGTGAATTAGGAATTTATCTGGTAGGAGATGATAATCTTTTCCCTTGGAGATGGAAAATTCGTCCACCTGGTTTTATTAATTTGCAAATTCTTCCTCAGCTAGTCAAAAAAATGAAATTGGCTGATATCATGACGATATTAGGTAGTATAGATATCATTATGGGAGAAGTGGATCGTTGAAATGATAATAGATAGGGTAGAGGTGGAAGCCATCAATTCTTTTTCGAACTTAGAATTATTAAAAGAAGTCTATGGACTGATATGGATTCTACCCATTTTGACCCTCTTACTGGGAATCACAATAGAAGTACTCGTAATTGTGTGGTTAGAAAGAGAAATATCTGCATCGATACAACAACGTATTGGTCCTGAATATGCCGGCCCCCTGGGACTGCTTCAAGCTATAGCAGATGGAACTAAGCTACTTTTAAAAGAGGATATCTTGCCATCCCGAGGGGATATTCCCTTATTTAGCATTGGACCGTCTATAGCAGTCATATCAATTTTATTAAGTTTTTTAGTTATTCCTTTGGGATATCAGTTTGTTTTAGCCGATCTTAGTATTGGTGTCTTTTTATGGATTGCCATTTCAAGTATTGTTCCCATTGGTCTTCTTATGGCAGGATATAGTTCAAATAATAAATATTCTTTTTCAGGTGGTCTACGAGCTGCAGCTCAATCTATTAGTTATGAAATACCATTAACTTTTTGTGTGCTAGCGATATCTCTACGTGCGATTCGTTAAAATGGGGCCTTTTTCCTTTTAAATTCATTGAATATTTATCTTCCTTTTCTTATTCTATATTCGGGTTAGTAAGTTACACTAAATAGCTATATGAGTGAAACAAAACAGCTTATTAATTTGTAGTAAAAAGAAAAATCTCATTTCCTACGTACAAGAAAAAGTTGAAGTAAACATAAACAGTGTAAACTCTTTACCCCAAGGTTGAGATTTTTTGATTAGTCATCATATCTTGAAGCGGGCAAGAATAAGGGATTCCCAATACATAAAGTTGGAATCATAAGGGAATCCATCAAAAGTTAGTGAGGGATTAGGAACACTAAAGTACATAAAGGATTGGTAATGAGGGAATCTAAGGCATTAGATATTTTTCCTCATAAAAGGAATCATAATAAGGACTTGAAATTGGTGGAAATGAGCAAGTCGTACTTTCTTTCGGATTCCGATCCAGAGTATGTTCCCATTCACTTGTTAAAGAAATGGCTATCAAGAACGAATTAACCCTTTATTCCTTTTTTCTTTTTAAATACCCCCCAGGGAAAGAAGAATAGGACAAAAGATATGGAATGCAATACAAAAAAAAGATCTTTATTTATTCTTTCTGTCGTTTATCCATATTCATACAGAATTCTTCATGAACTAATGCCCAATTCTTTTCATTTATTAATTGCTATAACGATTGTTTTATTCCAAGATTAAGTTATTACTGAACAAGGAAAAAATACCATTATGTTATAAAGGATGAGATCAATTCGGAAGCGTTTTTTATTATTCTAGCAGACGGAATTTCTTTGGTCTAATTTAGGACGTTGAAATCTATTTTATCTTAGATAATTCTAGCTACGCCCAAGGGGATAATAACGAAATAAAACAGTACTTTCCCTTTTTCTGATCATAGAGGAGCCGTATGAAACTAAGGTTTCATGTACGGTTTTGGAATAGCGGTGGTAACTGTGATGTTATCGTCGACTATGATTATCCAACAGTTCAAGTACAGTTGATATAGTTGAAGCACAGTCCAAATATGGTTTTTTTGGATGGAATCTTTGGCGTCAGCCTATAGGTTTTCTGGTTTTTCTAATTTCTTCTTTGGCAGAATGTGAAAGATTACCTTTTGATTTACCAGAAGCGGAGGAAGAATTAGTAGCAGGTTATCAAACCGAATATTCTGGTATCAAATATGGTTTATTTTATCTTGTTTCTTACCTAAATTTATTAGTTTCCTCCTTATTTGTAACAGTTCTCTACTTAGGCGGGTGGAATTTGTCTATTCCCTATATATCTTTTTTTGGATTTTTCCAAATGAATAAAATGGTTGGAATTTTGGAAATGACAATGGGTATCCTTATTACATTAACTAAAGCTTATTTATTTCTCTTCATTTCTATCACAATAAGATGGACTTTACCCAGGATGAGAATGGATCAGTTATTAAATCTTGGATGGAAATTTCTTTTACCTATTTCCCTGGGCAATCTCTTATTAACAACCTCTTCCCAACTTGTTTCACTATAAAATAAGATAATACAATAACAGTAAGAATATTTTCAACACAAAAGTTCTCTCAAACAAGAGAAAGAAACATACCTTTTTCATAGATATTTAGAATATGTTCCCTATGGTAACTGGGTTCATGAGTTATGGTCAACAAACAATACGCGCAGCAAGGTACATTGGTCAAAGTTTCATAATTACCTTATCCCACACAAATCGTTTACCTATAACGATTCACTACCCCTACGAAAAATCAATTACATCGGAGCGTTTCCGGGGGCGAATCCACTTTGAATTTGATAAATGTATTGCTTGTGAAGTATGTGTTCGCGTATGCCCTATAGATCTACCCCTTGTAGATTGGAGATTTGAAAAGGATATTAAAAGGAAACAATTGCTTAATTATAGTATTGATTTTGGAGTTTGTATATTTTGTGGTAATTGTGTTGAGTACTGTCCGACAAACTGTTTATCAATGACTGAAGAATATGAACTTTCTACTTATGATCGTCATGAATTGAATTACAATCAAATTGCTTTGAGTCGGTTACCAATCTCCATAATGGGGGATTACACAATTCAAACAATTAGGAATTCAACTCAAAGTAAAATAGACGAAGAAAAATCTTGGAATTCAAGAACGATTACTGATTACTAGAATTTTTTTTGTTAGAATCAAAAAGGTCTTTACTAACTAGAAAGAAAAACGAATACCTATTGCTTATTGCAAATAATTCCAGATTAAAAATGAGAGTAGATTTTCGTGATGTGATTTCTAACTATAGAACTTATATACAATATACAAAAAAGTATCCTAATCCCTTTTTCTTCCTTGAATCTTTTAGTTTTAGTCAGTTCATGAAAAATTTTATACTATTAATTTCTTCTTATCCATAATGGATTTACCTGGACCAATACATGAAATTCTTGTGCTATTTGGGGGATTTGTTCTTCTACTAGGGGGTCTAGGGGTGGTATTACTTACCAACCCAATTTATTCTTCTTTTTCGCTAGGATTAGTTCTTGTTTGTATATCCTTATTCTATATTTTATTAAATTCCTACTTTGTAGCTGTGGCACAACTTCTTATTTATGTGGGAGCTATAAATGTCTTGATCATATTTGCCGTAATGTTCGTAAAAGGCTCAGAATGGTCTAAAGACAAGAATTTTTGGACTATTGGGGATGGGTTCACTTCACTCGTTTGTATAACTATTTCTTTTTCACTAATGACTACTATCCCAGATACGTCATGGTATGGAATTCTTTGGACTACAAGATCAAATCAAATAATAGAACAGGGTCTCATAAATAACGTTCAACAAATTGGGATTCATTTAGCAACCGATTTTTATCTTCCATTTGAACTCATTTCCATAATTCTTCTAGTTTCTTTAATAGGTGCAATTACTATGGCTCGGCAATAAAAAATACTTAGAATGAATCCAAATTAGTATAATTTCAAATCTAAAATAAATAACTAAAGAATCACAATTTTGATTTAGTAAAACCCATCCACTGCCAACAAATACCCTCTTTTCTCGTTTGTTGTGTAATTGTTCTATTCTAATTAATTGAATCGGTTCAATTCTTGTCCTCATATTGAAATGAATCGAGATTGATAAGGAGTTAGTTAATGATGTTTGAGCATGTACTTTTTTTGAGTGTCTATTTATTTTCGATTGGTATCTATGGATTGATCACAAGCCGAAACATGGTTAGAGCTCTAATATGCCTTGAACTTATACTGAATTCAATTAATCTAAATCTCGTAACATTTTCCGATCTATTTGATAGTCGTCAATTAAAAGGAGACATTTTCGCAATTTTTGTTATAGCCCTTGCGGCTGCTGAAGCAGCTATTGGACTATCCATTCTTTCTTCCATCCATCGTAACAGGAAATCAACTCGTATTAATCAATCTAATTTTTTGAATAATTAGACTTTTGAATAATTAGACATAGAATCTTCTAAACAAAGGGACACATCTAATAATAACATGGAATATTAAGATGAATAGAAATGAATACTATTTTCTTATTATTTTATTATTTGAGAATATCCATGTTTTGAGTAGGTTATTCTATAGTATTAGTATTCTTTTTTACTTAGTTGAATTTTGTCAATTCATTGATATTGCAATTTGAATATTGCAATAATTTATATTGAAAAGACGATAGCCAATAAATTGGCTAATTCGAATTCGTATATACAATTCGTATAATTAAGATTGTTGAAGCCCAAAATTCAAGTCTCTTGGCTCTTTTCACGCTTTCCCACAAACGGATTAAGAAATATACTGCATTATTTGTTGAAGTTTGGATAAACCATTGCTTCGTCTGGTGTCTACAATACATATGACTCATATAGTACTAATTTCTTTTTTACCAGATCGAAAATTTTTTTGTTGAAAAGGAAAATTTATAGATCCAATGTCACATTCCGTAAAAATTTATGATACATGTATAGGATGCACTCAATGTGTACGAGCTTGTCCAACAGATGTATTAGAAATGATACCCTGGGATGGATGTAAAGCCAAGCAAATTGCTTCTGCGCCGAGAACCGAAGATTGTGTGGGTTGTAAGAGATGTGAATCCGCCTGCCCAACAGATTTTTTAAGCGTCCGCGTTTATTTAGGACCTGAAACAACCCGCAGCATGGCTCTATCTTATTGATACGTTACAAAAAATTCCACTTGAATCGTCAGATTCCTCTTTACCGAAGAAGCCTGTGCTCAAAATAATCGAGCACGGGCTTTTCTGGTCAAAACGTATCTTGTCTTTATCCCTTTATTATGAGTTCTTTTCCTTGGTTAACAATACTTGTTGTTTTTCCGATATTTGCGGGTTCATTAATTTTCTTTTTACCTCATAGGGGAAACAAAATCATTAGGTGGTATACTATGTCTATTTGCTTATTAGAATTCCTTCTAATGACTTACGCATTCTGTTATCATTTCCAATTGGAGGATCCCTTAATCCAATTAAAGGAGGATTCTAAATGGATAGATGTCTTCGATTTCCACTGGAGATTGGGAATCGATGGACTTTCATTAGGATCAATTTTATTGACAGGATTTATGACTACTTTAGCTACTTTAGCAGCTTGGCCAGTTACCCGGAATTCCCGATTATTCTATTTCCTTATGCTAGCAATGTATAGCGGTCAAATAGGATTATTTTCTTCGCAAGACCTTTTACTTTTTTTTATCATGTGGGAATTAGAATTAATTCCTGTTTACTTACTTTTATCCATGTGGGGGGGGAAGAGGCGTCTCTATTCAGCTACAAAGTTTATTTTGTATACTGCAGGTGGTTCCATTTTTTTCTTAATCGGAGTTCTAGGTATGGGCTTATACGGTTCCAACGAACCAAGATTAGATTTGGAAAGATTAATTAATCAATCATACCCTGCAACATTGGAAATACTATTTTATTTTGGCTTCCTTATTGCTTATGCTGTCAAATTGCCGATTATACCCCTACACACGTGGTTACCAGATACTCATGGGGAAGCGCATTACAGTACATGTATGCTTTTAGCGGGAATCCTATTAAAGATGGGAGCATACGGATTGATTCGGATCAATATGGAATTGTTACCTCATGCTCATTATCTATTTTCCCCCTGGTTAGTAATAATAGGAGCGATACAAATAATCTATGCAGCTTCAACTTCTCTTGGTCAACGAAATTTCAAAAAAAGAATAGCCTACTCATCCGTCTCTCACATGGGTTTCATTATTATAGGAATTGGTTCCATAACCAACATTGGACTCAATGGAGCTATTTTACAAATATTATCCCATGGATTTATTGGTGCTACACTTTTTTTCTTGGCGGGAACGGCTTGTGATAGAATGCGCCTTGTTTATCTCGAAGAACTGGGAGGGGCTTCTATCCCAATGCCGAAAATTTTTACTATGTTTAGTAGCTTTTCAATGGCTTCTCTCGCTTTACCAGGAATGAGTGGTTTTGTTGCAGAATTAGTAGTATTTTTTGGACTAATTACTAGTCCAAAATTTCTGTTAATGCCAAAAATGCTAATTACTTTTGTAATGGCGATTGGAATGATATTAACTCCTATTTATTTATTATCCATGTTACGACAGATGTTCTATGGATACAAGCTATTTCATGTTCCAAACGAAAATTTTGTGGATTCTGGACCGCGAGAACTCTTTCTTTTAATCTGTATCTTTTTACCAGTAATAGGAATTGGTATTTATCCAGATTTTGTTCTCTCGCTATCCGTTGACAGGGTGGAGGCTCTGTTATCCAATTATTATCCTAAATAGGATTTTTTTCTTCTACTAGTCCGCTCTATATTCCGTAGTGGAAATACCAAATAATTCAGAAAAAAGTAAAAAAGTCGAATTAGATCTATCTTTAATTTTTGAGAACCCCTTTGAGAAGGCGCTCAAGGGGTTCTCAAATCAAACACAAAAATGGAAAACCCCCATTTTATTAAGGTTTTATGTTATGCAATCATTTAGATGGGTAATGTAAATGAACCATAACTATGTAAACCTATTCCTAATAGATTGATACCAAAATAACAGATCCAAATTATAAGAAATCCTATGGAAGCTACAAGTGCTGAATTCGTACCCTTCCAATTTTGATTTGTTCGACTATGTAAATAAATTGCGAATATGGTCCAAGTAATAAATGCCCAAGTTTCTTTAGGATCCCAATTCCAATAGGATCCCCACGCCTCATTAGCCCATACTGCTCCACAAAGAATACCCATGGTTAAAAGGGTAAACCCTAGACTAATGACACGATAACTCCAAGAATCCAAACGTTCAGTTAATTGATATTTGTAATAATTTGGAAATGAAGGAAAAGAGGCGCTTTTTAAAACACTTCTTTTTGCATAGAAATATTCAATCTCATTAAAGAAAAATGCTTTACTTAAAACATTTTTTTTCTTTTTAGAAAAGAAATCTAAATTCTTTCGAAATCTAATGATTAGAAGAGCGGCGGATAATAAGGATCCGCACAAAAGAGTCGCATAGCTTAGTAACATCATACTGACATGCATCATTAACCACTGAGATTGTAGAGCAGGTACTAGTATTGTGGATTGATGCATTTCAGTTAAAAGACCTGACGTAGCAAAACCTTGCGTTAAAATAGTACTCGGCGTAGTTATTATGCTTAAATCATTTTTAGAGTTCTGGATCTTAGGAATCATATGAAGAATATACAGAGCCCATGAAAGGAAGATCAATGACTCATATAAATTACTTAATGGAAAATGTCCCGAAGAAGCCCAACGAGAAACTAAGAATCCTGTTATAGAGAAAAAAGTAGCTATCATTCCTTTTTCTGACGAATCACGTAACCCCCCGGGTTCACGAACTAATAAGGTTATCAAATAAATCGTAATCACAATTGAAATTGTTGAGAAAGAAATATGAGTTAGTATATGTTCTAAAGTTGCAAATAGCATAAGGGGAAGGTCCCATTACAAAATTGGAAATTTCGAATTGAATCCATTTTATAATGTATTGTATTCTTTTTCGAGACTGCCGCCACTCGGACTCGAACCGAGATGCTTGAGCACTGCTTCCTAAGAGCAGCGTGTCTACCAATTTCACCATGGCGGCTAACTTGAAATAATAGGTAACTAAAAAGAATATTAGTTATTTTCTCGCGAATCGTCGAGATTGGGGGAGTCCATAGAATTTAGGAACATTAGATAGAGTTTTCATTAAAATGGGCTTCGTTTGGTAGTATAGTTGCGAAGTTTTTTAACAAAAAACTCTTGCTTTGCCCAATAGAAACAAGGTTTGAAAGAGTTGGAACTGTTTTTTCTCAGTTGCAATATAGAACGAATTTTTTTGTGAATTTTTGGTAAGATAGGTAGAAGTTTTAAGTCTTATTGCAGGACTACTCTACTTTTCATAATAGAATCCCCTTTTTTTATTTATTATATGGATTCTATTATGAAAAGTTCATTGATAGGAAAAGAATATTTAGGCCACGGTATACCAAAAACCTTCGTTCTATATATCAGAGAGGTTCGTTCTAAGAATATTGTACCGAGGAATTCGACACATAAAAGTACATTCATTAATTAATCCTAATTATTCATATTAAATAATTGGAATCTCTTTGGGATAGGTCAATTCATATTATTCAAAACCTTATTATTTGTTTGTTTGTTGCCGAGAAAAACCCCTTGGTTTTGGATGCTCGCTGACGCCGGAAAATGATCTTGATTTTGCTAAAGAATAAGATTGTACTATGGAAAAGTAAGTCTTTTTCTTCCAAAGATTTTTACGAATACGCTTTTTTGACATCGAAGTACGTTTTTTTGGAACTGCCATTCAAAAAGGAGATTACTTTTTTCTAGTTGTATGTGAAAGACATCTATTGCCGCAAATCAATCCATCTTTCCTCTTTTTTATCTTAGTATTTATACTTATATACTGAAAGATATTGAAATTCTGAATTCTTTTTTACTTCATTTTGTCTAATGCAGATAAGACAAGAGTTTTTTAGCATATTATATATATTTTTTAGACTTTGTTTTAATAATATAGAATATATACAAAGGTTTTCTATTTAAATCAATTTTTATATCAGGTATACCCCATATATAGATATAAGGTGTGGGGCCTATCCCCCATATAAGACGGGAGGATAAAAAGAAGGGCAAATTCCAATAGTTAATTAAGTTCAGAATGGTATTCCATAATGGAATTCCAATCAAAAAAATACTTAGTCTTTTAAACAACACATTCTAAAACTTAAGTAATTCGAATCATTAGGATTTAAGTTCTATATGAAGTAAGGAATATTCAAGAATTTCCTATAAACATATAAACACAGGTTTTCATTGGAATTCAATCAATTTAAGTTACGAAACAAGGGAACTGCTTCATTTTATGCTTCATTTTAATAGAAATAAATAAAATAATATTAAAGTAAAATGATTCAATCTTTTTTTGTATTTTAATAAATGTCCTTTTTTAGGTAATAACTAGGTAACGAACTTATTTCATTAACTTTTTGAATTTAACCAACTAAACCCATTCTTAATTTTTGAATGTTTCAATGAGAAAATTTACGAAAAATGAGGAATTCTAGTATTTTTTTATTCTTTTTTTAATTCCTTCAGAAATAGATAATAATTTGTTTGGTGAATCGGAAACTTTTTTTTTCAATTTTTTATAAAATTGAAGTATAAATTTCAAGTAAAAATTTCAATTTCTTTTCTTATGGAACATACATATCAATATGCATGGGTAATCCCTCTTCTCCCACTTCCAGTTATTATGTCAATGGGATTTGGACTTTTTCTTATTCCGACAGCAACAAAAAATCTTCGTCGCATATGGGCTTTTCCTAGTGTTTTACTTTTAAGTATAGCTATGGTATTCTCAGTTCACCTGTCTATTCAACAAATAAATGGAAGTTCTATCTATCAATATTTATGGTCTTGGACCCTCAATAATGATTTTTCTTTAGAATTTGGATACTTAATCGACCCGCTTACTTCTATTATGTTAATACTAATTACTACTGTAGGAATTCTGGTTCTTATTTATAGTGACGATTATATGTCTCACGATGAAGGATATTTGAGATTTTTTGTTTATATAAGTTTTTTCAATACGTCCATGTTGGGATTGGTTACTAGTTCCAATTTGATACAAATTTATTTTTTTTGGGAACTTGTGGGAATGTGTTCCTATTTATTGATAGGCTTTTGGTTTACACGGCCAATTGCAGCGAGTGCTTGTCAAAAAGCTTTTGTAACTAATCGTCTAGGGGATTTTGGTCTGTTATTAGGAATTTTGGGTTTTTTTTGGATAACAGGTAGTTTAGAGTTTCGGGATTTGTTTAAAATAGCTAATAACTGGATTCCTAATAATGGGATTAACTCCTTACTTACTACTTTGTGTGCTTTTTTATTATTCCTTGGTGCAGTTGCGAAATCGGCACAATTCCCTCTTCACGTATGGTTACCCGATGCTATGGAAGGACCCACCCCCATTTCGGCTCTTATACACGCAGCAACTATGGTTGCTGCGGGGATTTTTCTTCTAGCTCGGCTTCTTCCTCTTTTCATATCCCTACCTTTGATAATGAGTTTCATTTCTTTAATAGGTACAATAACACTCTTCTTAGGAGCCACTTTAGCTCTTGCTCAGAGAGATATTAAAAGAAGCTTAGCCTATTCTACAATGTCTCAGTTGGGTTATATGATGTTAGCTCTAGGTATAGGTTCTTATCAAGCTGCTTTATTCCATTTGATCACTCATGCGTATTCGAAAGCTTTATTGTTCTTGGGATCCGGATCTGTTATTCATTCAATGGAGCCTCTTGTTGGATATTCACCAGATAAAAGTCAGAATATGGTTCTTATGGGTGGTTTAAGAAAATACATTCCAATTACAAGAACTAGTTTTTTATGGGGTACCCTTTCTCTTTGTGGTATTCCACCTCTTGCTTGCTTCTGGTCCAAAGATGAAATCCTTAGTAATAGTTGGTTATATTCACCCTTTTTTGGAATAATAGCTTCTTTTACTGCAGGATTAACCGCGTTTTATATGTTTCGGATATATTTACTTACTTTTGATGGGTATTTGCGTGTTCATTTTCAAAATTACAGTAGTACTAAAGAGGATTCGTTGTATTCAATATCCTTATGGGGAAAAAAGATACCCAAAGGGGTCAATAAGGATTTCGTTTTATCAATAACGAAAAGTGGAGTTTCTTTTTTTTCACAAAATATATCCAAAACTCATGGTAATACAGGAACTAGGGTGGGGGCCCTTAGTACTTCTTTTGGGGCTAAAAACACTTTTGTCTATCCTCATGAAACGGGAAATACTATGCTATTTCCTCTTATTATATTACTGCTTTGTACTTTGTTCATTGGATCTATAGGAATCCATTTTGATAATGAAATAGGGGAATTAACCATATTATCAAAGTGGCTAACTCCCTCAATAAACTTTTTCCAAGAAAGTTCTAATTTTTCCATAAATTCATATGAATTTATCACTAATGCAATTTTTTCTGTAAGTTTAGCTTTTTTTGGTCTATCCATAGCATATATCTCCTATGGATCCGCTTATTCTTTTTTTCAGAATTTGGATTTAATAAATTCCTTTGTAAAAGGGAGTCCGAAAAAGTCTTTTTTCGATCAACTAAAAAAAAAGATATATAGTTGGTCATATAATCGTGGTTATATAGATATTTTCTATACTAGAGTCTTTACCTTGGGTATAAGAGGATTAACCGAACTAACACAGTTTTTCGACAAGGGTATCATTGATGGAATTACCAATGGAGTAGGTCTTGCTAGTTTTTGTATAGGAGAAGAAATTAAATATGTAGGGGGAGGGCGAATATCGTCTTATTTATTCTTTTTTTTATGTTATGTATCCTTGTTCTTATTTTTTTTTCTTTCTTAAGTAAGGAATCCCCCCATCTCCCGCCTAAGTTGCTTTTCTATTCTTCTTCCTATCTCCTTCCACCATCTTTCTTTTTCTAGCTCCCTCCTCTCCTAATAGTTCGGTTTTCCGCGATTTTTTCCATTCCTCTGTGTAAATAGCCTAATATGGGTTCACAATCAATAACATCTTCACCATCGAGAGTAACGATCAGTCGAAGAACACCATGCATTGATGGGTGGTGAGGGCCCATATTGACTATCATGAGATCTTTTCTTGTAAGCGGTAGACTCATATCCTTTCTTCCTTAATTCATTATTCCATGAAAATGGATTATTCCATGAATTCCTCAAAACGAGGCTCATCAAAATGCAAAACCTAAGACTACTAGAAGACTACTAATAAAATAAGACAAAAAATTCGA